AGAATTATAACGAAGTTTTCAGGAATTTGTAAGAAACTCTTTCTTTTTTATTCAATTTTTTTAAATAAAAAAAATTGAAATTATCAGACAAGAATCAAATTTTAAGACAACAACAAGGTAATAAGATAATAAAAGAAGAATAGTAAGAATTATCAGACAAGAATCAAATTTTAAGACAACAACATCATATATATATTTCATGTAGAAATAGAAAGATAAATAAGTTCACTTATTTAGTTCTACATTCCTTGTACTTTTTATTATATATTCTTATATATTCAGTACTTATTATTATATATACTCACTTAGATATACTTAGTATAATTATATATGAATTCTAGTGATTATAAAATCTTTTTATAACAATATAAAAAATAACAGGTACAAATATTAAATCGAGGTACCCATTCTATGACAACTCTCAGCAACTTACCTTCTATTTTTGTCCCTTTAGTGGGCCTAGTATTTCCGGCAATTGCAATGGCTTCCTTATTTCTTCATGTTCAAAAAAACAAGATTTTTTAGATACGCGCAGTAGAGACAAATCTCATCTTTTTTTTTTAGATCTATAACGATGAATTACTCCTAAAGGTTTACAAGGGTTTACATCAGAATAGTGCTAGTTGATGAGAGTTACTTCGGAAATAAAAAAAAAGTAAAATTCATTTGGGTTATTCTCCCAATTCCAATAAAATACAACTAGGTCTAGTATGGGTTGGCGATCAGAACGTATATGGATAGAAGGTATAACGGGGTCTCGAAAAACAGGTAATTTCTGCTGGGCCTTTATCCTTTTTTTAGGTTCATTAGGTTTCTTATTAGTTGGAACTTCCAGTTATCTTGGTAGGAATTTGATATCTTTATTTCCGTCTCATCAAATTCTTTTTTTTCCACAAGGGATCGTGATGTCTTTCTATGGAATCGCGGGTCTCTTTATTAGCTCCTACTTGTGGTGTACAATTTCGTGGAATATAGGTAGTGGTTATGATCGATTCGATAGAAAAGAGGGAATAGTGTGTATTTTTCGTTGGGGATTTCCTGGAAAAAATCGTCGTATTTTTCTCCGATTCCTTATGAAAGACATTCAGTCCATCAGAATAGAAGTTAAAGAGGGTATTTATACTCGTCGTGTCCTTTATATGGAAATCAGAGGACAGGGGGCCATTCCCTTGACTCGTACTGATGAGAATTTGACCCCACGAGAAATTGAACAAAAAGCAGCGGAATTGGCCTATTTCTTGCGTGTACCAATTGAAGTATTTTGAAAAAAAAAAATGAACTTGAAGAATAAAATAAATATGAATGCTTTCTTAAAAAAAAACGGGGGAATAGATTTATAGGTTCTATGACTTATAATAGATAATAGAACTTATACTTAACAGAAATATTATTATCATATAGAGTTGACGAATGAGGTGAAGGTGAGTTCATTAAAGACGACGAAAAATGGCAAAAAAGAAAGCATTTATTCCCCTTCTATATCTTACATCTATAGTCTTTTTGCCCTGGTGGATCTCTTTCTCATTTAATAAAAGTCTAGAATCTTGGATTACTAATTGGTGGAATACTGGTCAATCCGAAATTTTCTTGAATGATATTCAAGAAAAGAGTATTCTAAAAAAATTCATAGAATTAGAGGAACTATTCCTCTTGGATGAAATGATAAAGGAATATCCGGAAACACGTCTACAAAACCTTCGTATCGGAATCTACAAAGAAACGATCCAATTGATCAAGACGCACAATGAGGATCGTATCCATACGATTTTGCACTTCTCCACAAATATAATCTGTTTCGTTATTCTAAGTGGTTATTCTATTCTAGGTAATCAAGAACTTATTATTCTTAACTCTTGGGTTCAAGAATTCCTATATAACTTAAGCGACACAATAAAAGCTTTTTCTATTCTTTTATTAACTGATTTATGTATAGGATTCCATTCGCCCCATGGTTGGGAACTAATGATCGGTTCTGTCTATAAAGATTTTGGATTTGCTCATAATCATCAAATCATATCCGGTCTTGTTTCCACTTTTCCAGTCATTCTAGATACAATTTTAAAATATTGGATTTTCCGTTATTTAAATCGTGTATCTCCGTCACTTGTAGTGATTTATCATTCAATGAATGACTGAAAAAAATGATCCACTTATAATGTTTGTTACTTTGTACATAAGCTAAACATTCAAAATTTGATTTATTCTTTTCTTTGTCTTTCTACCCAGCCAGTGGATTCTTCCTATATTCCAATAAAATTTTTTCAGTAAATAGCAGAATCATGGATAGAGAACTATACTAGCAACCTACCTAATTTTATTGTAGAAATTTTCAGGATCAATGATTGGACCATGCAAACTAGAAATGCCTTTTCTTGGATAAAGGAAGAGATTACTCGATCCATTTCCGTATCGCTCATGATATATATAATAACTCGAGCACCCATTTCAAATGCATATCCCATTTTTGCACAGCAGAGTTATGAAAATCCGCGAGAAGCAA